CACCTCCATTTCAATTTCATTCAATTAAGAATTATCCCATTTTTTAGGATACCTTCTTTTTTCCTGATCAGGTCAACAAAGACATGAAACTTTTCGAGTTTTTTTCTATAAAATCAAATGGATTTACCTGGACCAATACATGATTTTCTTTTAGTCTTTCTGGGATTGGGTCTTATATTAGGAAGTCTGGCAGTAGTATTATTTCCAAATCCAATTTATTCGGCCTTTTCATTGGGATTGGTTCTTTTTTGTATATCCCTATTATATATTCTATCGAACTCTTATTTTGTAGCTGCTGCCCAGCTCCTTATTTATGTGGGAGCTATAAACGTTTTAATCATTTTTGCTGTGATGTTCATGAACGGTTCAGAATATTACAAAAATGTTCATCTTTGGACCGTTGGGGATGGAGTTACTTCAATGGTTTGTACAAGTCTTTTTATTTCACTAATTACTACTATTCTAGATACGTCCTGGTATGGAATCCTTTGGACCACAAAATCAAATCAGATTCTAGAACAAGATTTGATAAGTAATAGTCAACAAATTGGAATTCATTTATCAACAGATTTTTTTCTTCCATTTGAACTCATTTCAATAATTCTTTTAGTCGCTTTAATAGGTGCAATTGCTATAGCCCGTCAATAATAAACGAGTAATCAAAATAGAATTAACGGAAAAGGAATGTTATAATCTGTTAATTTGAATTCCTGTGTAAAATAGAATAGAAAGGTTTTAGTTTTATATCGATCGATTACCAATCTATTCTCTTGTTTTGTTCCATACTTGTTAGAATCGAATCGATTGAATTATTGTTCAGATTGAAATGAATCAAGATTGATAAGGAGTTGGGTAATGATGCTCGAACATATACTTGTTTTGAGTGCCTATTTATTTTCTATTGGTGTTTATGGATTGATCACAAGTCGAAATATGGTTAGGGCCCTTATGTGTCTTGAACTTATATTAAATTCAGTTAATATCAATTTTGTAACATTTTCTGATATTTTTGATAAGCGTCAATTAAGAGGAGACATTTTCTCAATTTTTATTATAGCTATTGCAGCCGCTGAAGCAGCCATTGGGCCAGCTATTGTTTCATCAATTTATCGTAACCGAAAATCAACTCGTATTAACCAATCAAATTTGTTGAATAAATAATATGAATCATATAAATGGAAATTTGAATATCCCTAAATTCATTCAAATTTGTGGGTTTGATACGGGTAAGATATGCTCGTGGTTGCAATAATAGATCAAAGTATTTTGGCCCTGGCTCATAAACCGATTCGGAAGTAGATTGATTCGGATCACTCATTGATTCGGCTGGTATCTAACTTTGGGATTCATTTATAAGTTAGTTTACAAAACCGAAACTTTATGACGTTCAAAAATGTATAGATCCAATGTCACATTCAGTAAAGATTTATGATACATGTATAGGATGTACTCAATGTGTCCGAGCGTGCCCTACTGATGTATTAGAAATGATACCTTGGGACGGATGTAAAGCTAAACAAATCGCTTCTGCTCCAAGGACCGAGGACTGTGTTGGTTGTAAGAGATGTGAATCCGCCTGTCCAACGGATTTCTTGAGTGTTCGAGTTTATTTATGGCATGAAACAACTCGCAGTATGGGTCTAGCTTATTGATACATTCCATAAGAATCCATTTTCCTTTTTTGTTTTTTACCGACCGTGCTCAAAATATTTGAATTTGAGCACGGGTCTTTCTGGCCCAAATTTATCTTGTCTTTACCACGAATCATTTTCCTTGCTTAACAATAATTGTGGTTTTACCAATATTTTTTGGTTCCTTAATTTTCTTTCTTCCACATAGAGGGAATAGAGCAATACGTTGGTATACTATATGTATTTGTATACTAGAACTTCTTCTAACAACTTATACATTCTGTTATCATTTCCAATCGGATGATCCATTAATCCAACTAGTGGAGGATTATAAATGGATCCATTTTTTGGATTTCCATTGGAGATTAGGAATAGATGGACTCTCTATAGGACCCATTTTACTGACGGGATTCCTCACCACTTTAGCAACTTTAGCGGCTTGGCCAGTTACTCGAAATTCGCGATTATTTCATTTCCTGATGTTAGTAATGTACAGTGGACAAATAGGCTTATTTTCTTCTCGAGACCTTTTACTTTTTTTTATCATGTGGGAGTTAGAATTAATTCCCGTTTATCTACTTGTATCCATGTGGGGAGGAAAAAAACGTCTATACTCGGCTACAAAATTTATTTTGTACACGGCGGGGGGTTCTGTTTTTCTTTTAATGGGAGTTCTGGGTATCGGTTTATATGGTTCTACTGAACCAACATTAAATTTGGAAATATTAGCCAACCAGGCCTACCCTGCAGCCTTGGAAATATTATTATATGTTGGATTTTTTCTTTCTTTTGCTGTCAAATTGCCAATCATAACCCTACATACATGGTTACCAGATACCCATGGAGAAGCACATTATAGTACTTGTATGCTTCTAGCCGGAATCTTATTAAAAATGGGGGCGTATGGATTAGTTCGGATCAATATGGAATTATTCCCCCACGCTCATTCTATATTTTCTCCTTGGTTTATGATAGTAGGCGCAATACAAATAATCTATGCAGCTTCAACATCTTTCGGTCAACGGAATTTAAAAAAAAGAATAGCCTATTCCTCTGTATCTCATATGGGTTTCATAATTATAGGAATTGGTTCTATCACCGATATGGGACTGAATGGGGCCCTTTTACAAATAATCTCTCATGGATTTATAGGTGCTGCACTTTTTTTCTTGGCCGGGACGGCTTATGATAGAATACGTCTTGTTTATCTTGACGAAATGGGTGGAATAGCTATCCCAATGCCAAAAATATTTACGATGTTCAGTATCTTTTCGATGGCTTCCCTTGCATTACCAGGTATGAGTGGTTTTATTGCCGAATTAATAGTCTTTTTTGGACTAATTACTAGTCCAAAATATCTTTTAATGACAAAACTCCTAATTACTTTTGTAATGGCAATTGGAATGCTATTAACTCCTATTTATTTATTATCTATGTTACGCCAGATGTTCTATGGATACAAGATATTTAATGTTCCAAATTCGTATTTTTTTGATTCTGGACCACGAGAGTTATTTCTTTCGATCTCTATTTTTTTACCCGTACTAGGTATTGGTATGTATCCCGATTTCGTTCTTTCATTATCAGTTGAAAAGGTTGAAGTTATTCTATCTAATTCTTTTTATAGATAGTTTTTATGAATCAAAAAAGACAAATAAACAAAATCTTATTAAAAAAAAGTTCGTTGTACAATGACAAAAAAAGGTTTTTTCTTCTGCTCTTTCGTTAAGTAAAAAAAATGCAATTTGAACTGGTGATAGCCCAGTGAATCAAATATTGTAGTGATTCACTGGGCTATCACCAGTTCACACAAAGTTTTTTTATCTGATATGCGCTGTAAACTTTTCTATTCCTATTTGTAAGAACCACTTCAATTAGATGTTAATTTAAACGAACCATAACTATGTAGTCCTATTCCTAATAGATTGACCCCAAAATAACATATCCAAATTATAAGAAAGCCGATAGACGCTACAATTGCTGAATTTGTAGCCTTAAATTTCATATTTGTTCGAGTATGTAAATAACTCGCGAATATAATCCAAGTAATAAAAGCCCAAGTTTCTTTTGGATCCCAACTCCAATAAGATCCCCACGCTTCGTTAGCCCATACTGCTCCAGAAAGAATTCCTATGGTTAAAAAGAGAAATCCTAGACTAATAACCCGATAACTCCAATAATCCAATTGTTGAATCAATTGGGACCTATAATAATTTTTTGGAGAAAAAAAAGAACGTTTTTGTAAAACATTTTTTCGTTCATTCATGTATTCCATTTCACCAACGAAAAAGGACTCATTTAAATTTAGTAAATGATTACTCGCAGAAAAAAACGTTCTTTTTTTTCTAACTGTAATGACTAGAAGTGATACTGATAATAATGATCCACATAAAAGGGCTGCATAGCCTAATAGCATCATGCTTACGTGCATTATTAGCCATTCGGATTGAAGAGCGGGTACTAATAGTGTGGAGTCGTGTATTTCAGTTAAAAGACCTGAAGTAGCAAAACCCTGGGTCAAAATAGCACTTGGGCCAATTATTGTGCTTAGAATATTTTGATTTTTTTTGAAATACGGAACTATATGAATAAAGGAAAAACTCCATGAAAGAAAGATTAACGATTCATATAAATCACTTAGGGGGAAATGTCCCGAATAACTCCAACGAGTTATTAATAATCCTGTTATACAGAAAAAAGTCATTATTATGCCCTTTTCGGATGAATCATATAGTTTTATGATTTCATCGACTAAAAAGGTTATCAAATAAATTGTAATTACAATTGAAACGATCGAAAAAGAAATATGAGTGAATATATGCTCTAAGGTTGAAAATATCATAAAAATAAAAAAATCCCTTAATTAGAAAATTAAATCGAAATTAGAAATTGAATTCATTATTCATTATAGGATCTAGTTACTTTGTTTTAGGAGATGACATGCCGCCACTCGGACTCGAACCGAGATGCTTTAGCACTGCTTCCTAAGAGCAGCGTGTCTACCAATTTCACCATAGCGGCTTGTCTTGAATTCATAATAGCCTATGAATAAACAATCGTCTAGATTTAAGAATTCAATTGGGTGCAATATTTTTTGAAAAGGAATGAAAAATTCCTTCAAATAGTTGAAGGTTCATTATTTTACTGTCAGATCTTAGTTTTATTGTGTATTTTATACTCTCCTCGAATTGAACTCTTGTAAAACTAGATAGTCCTACTATCAATTAAGGGCTAGAACCCCCCCCCAAAAAAAAACCATTTTTGATCATTCAAAATTGACACATATTTAGAATATCTTCACTAAGTGTTTTTGCATAGATTGAAGGCGATAGATATATGGGGTCTATATAGGAATTCAGAGAGAATTCAAAAGTAAGAAAATTGCACAAAACAATTTAGAATGTTAATCCATTAGTTTCAATGATTTTCTTAACGAAAAAATTTCTATTCGCCTTTCTATATTCTATAGAAAAAGTGGGTCCATAGAAAAAAAGGGGGGGCGCTAGATTACTGTACCAAATAGGTTGATGAATAAAATAATACTCCCAACCTTAAAACTTAAAATAGACTCAAAATTTGTGTAAAAATGCACTCAAAAATTGTGTATCTTGTGCTTTTGTGTCAGAAAAAATAAAGTATTCTTTTTTCTTGAATTCGGTAAGGTAAACAGAGGAATTCTTATTCTACATATTCTAAGAATGGACCAAATTCCATTCCCTCTTGAGTTAATCAAGAGGAAATAGAAGGCGGGAATTTGAGTTTCAAACTAAACTGAATCCATTTTTGTTTGAATCAAGCCGATTGAAATTTTTTCAACGTGTTATATTTTATTACGTATTTTATTTGTTTGTCGCACAAAAACTTTTTGAATTCCCGGTAGAAAGAGATTTCCCTAAACAAAAGGCTTTTAACGCTGCCCAATACCCCTTCCTTTTCCAAAAATTTTTATGAATACGCTTTTTTGATGCGGAAGTACGTTTTTTTGGAACTGCCATATAAAAATGAATAGATTGCTCGTCGGTATAGCTGGATGTGAAAGACATCTATTGTTCAAAATAAATCTGCGCTTTTCTAATTTATTATGTATTTCTTTTCTAGATAATATTATTTTCTAAAAAAAAATCTAAAAGAATAGATAAGATGAGTGAAAGATATGGGAAAATCACAAAAAATATTACTAAAAAAAAAAAAGAATCTTTTTTTTTTTAGTAACTTGTCAAACTCAGGAGAAATATGCCTAATTTGACTTGAATTTGAAAATGAGGTGACTAGTAATTAATCTCTTTCTTTCATATGATTTGACCAATTGGAACTTCTTGATTTGAATATTTGAAGTTTATCAAAAACTCAGAAAGAATAAGTATAAACTAAAAAGAAGTTAAAATTAAAAAATTCTATTTAAGTTGGGTTAACTTAGTGCATATCTTCATCTTTTTATCGACTCCTTTCAAAAGAGGTAAGGTCCGGTAAATTGGAAACAATTAATATTCATTCAAAATAAAAATCCGTTTTTATGGAACAGACATATCAATATGCGTGGATCATACCTTTCATTCCACTTCCAGTTCCGATATTACTAGGAGTGGGGCTTCTTCTTTTTCCGACAGCAACCAAAACCCTTCGTCGTCTATGGGCTTTTCCGACCATTTTATTGTTAAGTATAGTCATGATTTTTGCAATTAATCTGTCTATTGAGCAAATAAATAGTAATTCCATCTATCAATATGTATGGTCTTGGACGCTCGATAAGAATTTTTCTTTAGAATTCGGCTACTTGATTGATCCACTTACTTCTATTATGTCAATGTTAATCACTACTGTTGGAATTATGGTTCTTATTTATAGTGATAATTATATGGCTCACGATCAAGGATACTTGAGATTTTTTGCTTATATGAGTTTTTTCAGTACTTCTATGTTGGGATTAGTTACTAGTTCGAATTTGATACAAATTTATCTTTTTTGGGAATTGGTTGGAATGTGTTCCTATCTATTAATAGGTTTTTGGTTCACACGACCTCCTGCAGCAAATGCTTGTCAAAAAGCGTTTGTAACTAATCGTGTAGGGGATTTTGGGTTATTATTAGGAATTTTAGGCTTTTTTTTAATAACAGGTAGTTTTGAATTTCGGGATTTATTCGAAATATTCAATAACTTAGTTTATAATAATGAAGTAAATTCTCCATTTGTTACTTTGTGTGCTGTTCTATTATTTGCCGGTGCAGTTGCTAAATCTGCACAATTTCCGCTTCATGTATGGTTACCTGATGCTATGGAGGGGCCTACTCCTATTTCGGCTCTTATCCATGCTGCTACTATGGTAGCAGCGGGAATTTTTCTTGTAGCTCGCCTTCTTCCTCTTTTCATAGTTATACCTGATATGATGAATATCATCGCGTTGATAGGTATAATCACAGTATTATTAGGAGCTACTTTAGCTCTTGCTCAAAAAGACATTAAAAGGAGTTTAGCCTATTCGACAATGTCTCAATTGGGTTATATGATGTTAGCTCTAGGAATGGGTTCTTATCGAAGTGCTTTATTTCATTTGATTACTCATGCTTATTCCAAAGCATTATTATTTTTAGGGTCTGGATCGGTTATTCATTCAATGGAAACTATTGTTGGCTATTCGCCGGATAAAACTCAGAATATGGTTCTTATGGGCGGTTTAGCAAAACATGTACCGATTACCAAAACCTCTTTTTTATTAGGTACATTTTCTCTTTGTGGTATTCCGCCTCTTGCTTGTTTTTGGTCAAAAGATGAAATTCTTAATGATAGTTGGTTGTATTCGCCTATTTTCGCAATAATAGCTTGGGCCACGGCAGGATTAACCGCATTTTATATGTTTCGGATTTATTTACTT